GTCATCCTACCAAACGAAAGAAGTCACTATCAAGCAGCGAGCCCTTATTAGTTTAGTTTAGTAAAGTCAAGCTCCAAAAAACGAGAGATTAACCTGCGGTGCGCTACGCCCGGCAACTCATCAAGCAATTTCTTTGCGCTTTCATTTCAGTGATGAGGTCGCAAAGAGGGAAGTAGGGCTCCTATTGACTAAAGGTGGATTCTTCGCTTTCCTTTAGAATGAAAGTCGCTATGAAGCCCCTACTACTGACTTTTGACTTTGTTTGATTCAAAAGGCGAACAGCCCCCCCAACTAGTCGTATGAGGTGGGGTGCTTGTGGTAAGCTGCTTTGGATATGAGGAATTCCTAAAAAAAAGGCAAAGTCCGGTATTTGACGAAGATCTTTCGATCAATAGATAGGATTTAGTGTTCGATATAGGGGATAGGATCCATCTGCTCTTTCTTTCTCAATTTTTTTTAGAGAGATATAACGATATAAAAATCAATCGGGAGATGATAAAGAATACATAGACATCTAAAGGGATGTCTATTCTATTCCTCTTTTTTTTTTCAGTGCAAGACAGGAAAGCGCCCTCTTTTTGTCATCCCTGCTGCTTTCCAGATTTTGTATTGAACGCATGGCGTAGCTAGGACCTTCAAATCATGTTTGAGCCTATGTTCAAACCAAACCCACCCCTATTTGAATAAGGCTAGAAAGAATGCCCGCCAAGTTCAGATAAGGAAATGCTTCCCCCAACCATTAAAGGAAAGGCTCGACGAAGGGAGGGGAAGGAAAACGCTTTCGGAGATCGAGATTGGATTTCTTTTTCATCAAAAACGAAGAAGGCCGAGGATGGCCTACGGTGCGTGTTATCTGAAGGGAACACGCTTTTTCGACCGCGGTGGTATGATTGCCGGGCCCTCTCCTCGTTCCGCCCGCTGGCCTATTAGGTAGGATAGCAGTCTTCGGGCTTTGCCTGCCCTTTCTCATAAAGAATTCCGGCTTGGCCCGGGAAAGCGCTGGCAACAACAGAAAGGAAGGGGTCCATGTAGCTGCTGCGCCCGCCCCCTTCTTAGTCAATGGGGCAGCAGGTTCGGCATCCACTAGAAAAGAGAGAATCCACTTCAGATAACCACGCCTCTGCTAGGCAGCGTGTGGAATGGCCGAGAGCGGACCTTTTTGGATATATAATCCAAGTCGAGAGTGGAGTTACGGAAACAGCCGTCTGATGGAAAACGACTTTCACGTTCGGTTCAGAGAGCACTTTTTTCGTTGAGAATTCCTCGTTCCCTTTCGTGTGAATTCCCCAGCGGCGAATTCGAAACTTGTGGGGCCCTATCTATTCCATCTCTCAAGCCCCGAAGAAAACCCCCCTCCCCTTCGGACTCCATATCTCTTTTGACTCTATATATGTGGGCACCTGATATCTATGAGGGTTCACCCACCCCGGTTACAGCATTCCTTTCTATTGCGCCTAAAATCTCTATTTTTGCTAATATTTCACGTGTTTCTATTTATGGTTCCTATGGAGCTACATTGCAACAAATCTTCTTTTTCTGCAGCATTGCTTCTATGATCTTAGGAGCACTGGCCGCCATGGCCCAAACGAAAGTCAAAAGACCTCTAGCTCATAGTTCAATTGGACATGTAGGTTATATTCGTACAGGTTTCTCATGTGGAACCATAGAAGGAATTCAATCACTACTAATTGGTATCTTTATTTATGTATTAATGACGATAGATGCATTCGCCATAGTTTTAGCATTACGGCAAACCCGTGTAAAATATATAGCGGATTTGGGCGCTCTAGCCAAAACGAATCCTATTTCGGCTATTACCTTCTCCATTACTATGTTCTCATACGCAGGAATACCCCCGTTAGCCGGTTTTTGTAGCAAATTCTATTTGTTTTTCGCCGCTTTGGGTTGTGGGGCTTACTTCCTAGCCCCAGTGGGAGTAGTGACTAGCGTTATAGGTCGTTGGGCGGCCGGAAGGTTGCCACGAGTAAGTCCGTTTGGGAGACCGAAGGCAGTTCTCCGTGCACCGGACACGTAGCTTACCGAATCAGTTGCGACACGGATGGGAATGCATGCTCCGAAAGATAGGGTCGAGTCTGATACATCGTCTACTCAATATCCTTGTACGAGTCCACAATCACTACACGAGATGAACCTTGGTTTGGTGAATTGAAGTTGGCCTTAGGTGTAATAGGACTCCCAGTTACTGCGCGCGATCGTATACTGAGGTGCTCCCCGCCGGTTGTTGGAACGACGCGAGCCGGGCCTCGATTCAGAAAGATGAAGGGCCAAAAAGTCGAAATAGGGGGTTACTAATTCCCCATCTCATTGGGGGCGGAAAACGAATCGACATCTCGATGTGAGACAGCCTTTTCAATTTGAGTTGGGAAAGAACGGCGAAGTCCATCCGAACCGTCCAATGAAGAATAAGAGGAGAACAAAGCGCCAATGGCGCGCGAAGCGCATGCGGAACGGACACGGATAAAAAAAAGTGTGGAGAAGA